GAGAATACAGTATGGTGTGGATCAACCCGAAGAGGTATGCATAAAAGTATTTGCCCCAAGGACGCATTCTATAATCCCGTCTGTTTTCTGGATTTGGAAAAGCGCAGACTTTCAAGAACGGGAATCCTATGATATGTTGGGAATCTCTTATGAGAATCATCCACGCCTGAAACGTATCTTGATGCCCGAAAGTTGGCTAGGCTGGCCTTTACGTAAGGATTATATTACCCCCAATTTCTATGAAATACAAGATGCTCATTGAATGATAAGAAACAAATCTTCACTTATACGACTCCTCGTATTCAAGGAAAGGAATATTTTACGTTCTGTTTTAGATGAAACGGAGTAACTGGCCTTTCATTCGTACTATGGACGGGCTGCTAAAGAAGCTTCTTTTATATTCTAAAATTGGGAAGAGCCCCATTTCAGGTGAGCATAGCCAGTAGGAAGAATCAAAAGAGTTCTGCACTGTGAACTGAACTTTGTACCGCGCGCATCGCTTAGATGGGGCCACAGAAAGCCGCGTACGCGTAATATAATAAATGGGAAAGTTAAAAAATAGAAAGAAAATAGGAAATTCATAAATAAAAAAGAAATAAAAAATGATCGGATTTTTTGGGCTGTCTCTGAAATGAACCCTGTCTTTTCCTGTACTTTAACTCCTCTAGACTAGTCTTTTAGGGTTTTCGCGCAACTAACTTCGACTTCGTATATGTATGAAGTATTAACATTCTTTTTGTGTGGGAGGAGATACAGTATGAACAAACAAACAAAAAAGAGGAGATAACAGAATCCCTTTTTTATCTTTACTCATATATTCTTTCTTTACCCATCTACTCGTTCTTTACCCATCTACAAGATGGGGGTGTCTATCTATACACCTAGATGGATAAATATGTATTATGCTCTAGACTATTAACGAATATAATATGGGTTCCGACCCATATTGATTATTGATTCATTTGTATGAGTATCTTATACTATTAGATACATTAACCACGTGCCAGGAACCAGATTTGAACTGGTGACACGAGGATTTTCAGTCCTCTGCTCTACCAGCTGAGCTATCCCGACCATTCTCGATGCATGATCCTACTAAAAGAAAGGGCTTGGATATATGTCAATGAAAGGTACTCAAAAAGCATTAACTTACCTAAATAAAGTCGGTAATTTCTTGGATCTTCAAAAAGGAGACTTTGTAAATGGAAGTGTAAGAGTAATGATATGAACTGCGAAGGGTTCCGTAATAGAGATTCTTTGCCCATCCATATATGGATGGGCATTTGTACGTATATCATATCTATCACAGTGAGAAGAGAGAAATATTTCAGGTCGGATCCTTTTGTGAAAGAGTAGAGTAAGTGAAAAACATATCTAATTTTGAACCACTGATGAAAAAAAAAAAGAGAGGATAAACGCTTAGGGAGTAAGAGTAAGATAGGCCTTTTTTTTTTATTGGGGATAGAGGGACTTGAACCCTCACGATTTCTAAAGTCGACGGATTTTCCTCTTACTAGAAATTTCATTGTTGTCAGTATTGACATGTAGAATGGGACTCTATCTTTATTCTCGTCTCGCCCGATTAATCAATCTTTAAAAAGATCTATCAAACTCTGGTGTGATAGTCGATTTGATCACTGACTATTTGATTCTTACCTCTGCTTCTGAAATTTTTTTCATAGAGAAAAAAATATATATATATAGATTCGGGTCGTGATTAATCTTTGATATTTCAGTACATATACGTACATATATAGGGTCATCCCACTCTGGAGTTTTGATAGAAGGATTCTACTACCAATGTAGTAAAGTAAAGTCAACCCCATTTGTTTGTTAGAACAGCTTCCGTTGAGTCTCTGCACCTATCCTTTTTTTATTCTTTATTCTGAACTGAACTCTTTTTTTTTTTTTTTTTCTCAAAACAGGATTTGGCTCAGGATTGCCCATTTTTAATTCCAGGGTTTCTCTGAATTTGGAAGTTACCACTTAGTAGGTTTCCATACCAAGGCTCAATCCAATCAAGTCCGTAGCGTCTACCAATTTCGCCATATCCCCCTCCCTCTCTTCCTTATGAGAAAGAAATCACATTGTCCCTTCTTTCATTTATCTTGGAGCCGTTGAATTCATTAGATACAGGTCCTTATTCCTTTCCTATATTGTTCCTATATTGAATAAGGTGTGCCCCTATTTATTGCACGGATTCTTTCATCCCTATCGGAGTGCCGGACCCATATTTGATATGATCCAATCAGAAATGATTCTATCATTGATGTATCCGCAATTCAATATGGATGGATATATCCCACGTCACATATATATATATGTCTTTCCCCCCCTTATTTTTTTAGCGCTATTTGGAATACTGGAACGGTCGATATTCATTCTTCTTTTTTTTATCGTCTTATCTCCTCCCTTTCTGAATGAAACCAGAGGAATGTCTCATTATGCTCTGGACTGCAGCCTTATCTTTATCTTACCCTTTCCTTAGGAATAATCTCCTATACTATAGCGATTCCTATAGTGTAAATAAATATAATTTCTATATAAAATAAACTATATATTATAATTTAATTTATTTTTTATATTAATATAATAATAAATAAACAAATAGTATAGTATAATAAAGAACTAAAAGGTAATTACTAATAGCTAAGTCCCTGTGGGTTCCCGAAATCCTATGCACTATTTCTGTTATGTGAGCCCGCTTAGCTCAGGGGTTAGAGCATCGCATTTGTAATGCGATGGTCATCGGTTCGATTCCGATAGCCGGCTTTTCCATTTATTCTATTTTTTTCCATGATTGATAATGTCTCCTTGAGATCAAGATAAATTGAAAAGACAGAAATTGAAAATAATCTTCCATTTTATCTAATATCCAAATGCCGGGTCAACATAGTATGTTATGGGAACTCCCAACTATGAATAAAAAAGAATAAAAAATGGATTGAAGCTCTTAGATCTCTACAGAACAAGAAGGGCATACTTAACTTCCTATATATATAACTATATAAAATAATCCGGTTATTGAGACAATTTATCCCATTCTTCTCTTCTTTATAGTACTTCAGCGAGTTTAGTTTCGTTTATCGTTTAGTTCAGTCTTAATTTATTTATTCTGTGAAATAAAATTTTAATAAAATTAAGGAGTTTTTATGTCTCGTTACCGAGGGCCTCGTTTCAAAAAAATACGCCGTCTGGGGGCTTTACCGGGACTCACTAGTAAAAGACCTAGATCCGGAAGGGATCTTAGAAACCAACCGCGTTCCGGGAAAAGATCTCAATATCGTATTCGTCTAGAAGAAAAACAAAAATTGCGTTTTCATTATGGTCTTACAGAGCGCCAATTACTTAGATATGTTCGTATCGCTGGGAAAGCCAAAGGGTCAACAGGTCAAGTTTTACTACAACTACTTGAAATGCGTTTGGATAACATCCTTTTTCGATTGGGTATGGCTTCGACCATTCCTGGAGCTAGACAATTAGTTAACCATAGACATATTTTAGTTAATGGTCATATAGTAGATATCCCAAGTTATCGGTGTAAACCCCGAGATATTATTACTACGAGGGATGAACAAAGATCAAGAGCTCTGATTCAAAATTATGTAGATTCATCCCCCCGCGAGGAATTGCCAAAACATTTGACTCTTGACCCATTACACTATAATGGAATAGTAAATCAAATAATAGATAGTAAATGGATCGGCTTAAAAATCAATGAATTACTAGTCGTGGAATATTATTCCCGTCAGACTTAAACTTAATTAAAATAATTAAGCTTTGGACAATTTTGTCCACCCTGTTTCACCAAACAAAGTAAATAGAACTAAGCTAAGGGATTTAATCCGGATTTTCCCCCATTTGCATATCGCAAGTGGATCCGCGGTCAGATTCTCATTCCTTGTCTACCCTTTCCGATATTTTATCTACCACAGTAATTGGCAATAGAGAATCACTAGAAAAGAAAGGCCCTACTCTTTGGGTATCCATTGTTATTTGATACATTGTGGTTGGTAACATTGGTGAATTAGGTGTAAGTCAAGGTACGGAAAGAGAGGGATTCGAACCCTCGGTAAGCAAAAGCCTACATAGCAGTTCCAGTGCTACGCCTTGAACCACTCGGCCACCTTTCCTGCAGAATCTTAGGATTATTGCCCGGAAACCCAGTGAATAGCGAGTCATTCATATTATTGAATTGTATTATTGCAATAACAATAAAGGTACGACCGATCGATTATAAATCGAAAACTTTCCGTCAAAGATCTTCCTTGGAGGCTCGAGGGATAAATTTTTTTTTTTATTGAATATTAACTTAATATTATATATATTTATATTAAAAAAACGATCTATTCATCTTTATCTATTCATCTTTGTCAAGACGACGGTCCTCTCCATCTTATTCGGATATTTATACCGGATTAAACAACCAATGAATTGGGACGAATCCACTAACTCTATAGTATTTTATATTATGGTTATATGTAGAGGTCAGTAGGAATTAAAAAATTCCTTTCTAGTTTATTTAGATTTATCAACAGCAACTCTTCTCATGAGCTACCCCATAGACCCATTATAAATAAATTCATGGGTCGCCCTATGATTTTTATATTTCCATTGTATTGTTTGTGTATACGCGCTATTCACCCCAAATGGAGGGGTTGGTTATTCTATTTTCTTTCTTGGTTATTCTATTTTCTTTCATCATGGAATGATTATTTGATTCTTTTTACTCTTTGGATCATAATATAATTATAATAAAATAAATAAAAACTCCTCGAGTTAGATCATAATCTGTAGGAAAAATTCTTTGATTCCTTAACTTCGCTAAAATGAGGAGTAAGAGTTCTGTTCATTGGTATAAATACCACATTGGGCTGAAATCCAATCTGATTCCAATATTTCCTATCTATCCCTGTCTTAACTTAAAAGGGACAACTTTTGGGGTCTTTTTTTTTTTTACTTTTTTACAATTACTCCGTTTTTATGTGATTTCGTACTGTACAATTCCTTTGTTTATGGGAGCATTTTCCCTCGAGGGAGAGGATAATGAGAAGAATTATGGAATGGGTTGTAAACTATGCCTAGATCTCGGATAAGTGGAAATTTTATTGATAAGACCTCCTCAATTGCAGCCAATATCTTATTACGAATAATTCCGACAACTTCAGGAGAGAAAGAGGCATTTACCTATTACAGAGATGGTGTGATTTGATTCGTTTTTTTTTTATTTATTAGATTTGGCCTCTTTCAGTCTTATGAGAAGGGGACATGGTTCAGGACAAAAAAAAAATTATTGAAATAAACTTCCGCTTGGTGAAGGTGAAGTTTGAGGTAGTAGAGATCGAACAATTCCTTCTGTCGTGTATCCCCGATTGATGCAACCTCAGATGCTTCAATTATTGATTTTAGCATTGAGCGAAAGGTTATACCTATAGGTTCTGTATTGCAGGTTAATCCTACTCCACCAGTACAGTACCAATAGGCGGCGCATAGGGAAAAGAAGCACTACGCCTAGGAATCAACAACACGAAAACTTTGTTATATATTATACTATTATACCCCTTTTCCTTATTGGGATCGGGACTAACAAGAATGGTTGGGACAACAAACATCCATCTCGTTTGTGCTTTTGGATACCCGTATAACCATCGAAGATCGTTGAAGTGACTAATTCCTGCAAATCAAATAGAGGGTGTTGAGGACAAAGAAATTGTTGGAGTGAGCATTTCTATCTAGCATCAACACGTTTGGTGTTAAGAAAAGGACCTCTTACAGGAAGGTTGACTAGAGATTTCTTGTAAAAACACTAGCCCCCATCAGTTCATAATGAGAATATTTCAATCTTTTTTGCTTCCATGGATTATTCCCTTTATTACTATGCACAGGAGGGAGGAGCCGTATGAGATGAAAGTCTCACGTACGGTTCTGAAACGGAGATTCTTTGAATATAATGAACGACCGTAACGGATGTCAGCTCAATCCGAAGGAAATTATGCGGAAGCTTTACAAAATTATTATGAAGCTACGCGACTAGAAATTGATCCCTATGATCGAAGTTATATCCTCTATAACATAGGCCTTATCCACACAAGCAACGGGGAACATACGAAGGCTTTGGAATATTATTTCCGGGCACTAGAGCGAAACCCATTCTTACCACAAGCTTTTAATAATATGGCCGTGATCTGTCATTACGTGCGACTATCTCCACTATAGAAAGAAGGAAAGAAAGATAAAATACGCTAGTCAATACTAGAAAAAAAAATAGGCTTTCTACATATGCATCGTCCAAAGCAACGATTTTTATCAGCTGTAGCAAAGAAAGACTTCATGGAGGCCAAAATATGAAGAAATGGGTATGGCCTATATACTAGATTCCATGGATAAAGGATCTAATTTAATTGATAGGGTAAGCGCCGTAAAGATAAATTAGAGAGGTATTAGAGAGGTTTTGGGGCCGATAGAATAAGAACTGCTTACATAACATATCTTATGCTATGAGATAAAAGTTAGGAATCAACTTATGTAATAGAGTCGATCTACTAAGGTATTGAGCAGCGGTGTAGCATCAGATCCCAAAGATAGTAAGTCCTTTCTTTCTTATGGAGGAAAGTCTTTTTCAAAGATTCTATATCAATTTATATATGAAACCGAGATAGTTACCTTTCAGAGGATTCTAATGATAGAGGGGGTACGGTACCTATGCTTTATTCTTCTGAAGGTGGGAGAAAAGATAAAACGAATTATTGATCAAAACAAAATAAGAGTTTGAAACTTATGTAATTAACCTCTTCTGGTTAACCCGGGATAGATTTACGAGAAATCTCATTCAATTACGGATATGGTAGATTAAGATGGGACACCAAAAGAATTGGCGGTGGAGCCGTATGAGGTAGGAAACTCTCAAGTACGGTTCTAAGGGAAGGAAGTGGCCCACCTATTCCGACCGGGGAGAACAGGCCATTCGACAGGGGGATTCTGAAATTGCGGAGGCTTGGTCTGATCAAGCTGCTGAATATTGGAAACAAGCAATATCGCTTACTCCAGGTAATTATATTGAAGCCCATAATTGGTTGAAAATCACAGGGCGGTAAGAACACTCTTTTTTTTTTTTGAATTAAATTATCATGTTATGTTGGATCCATTAATCAAATAAAACGGATCGTTCCTCTGGGAAGAGCCAATTAAGTTAAGTAATTTCATTATATCCCTTCTAAGATCGTTCTATTTTGTCTGGTACTTCCGAAGTATAAACCATACAGATACTGTACAGAATACATTACTTTTTTCTATGCTAATAAAGCTATATCCTCGAATGACTAAATATGGATATCGGGATGTCTCCTTTTAATGACTAATGAATAATTCTTTGATTTGGAATAGAGTAAGAAATACGTTCCATGTGAGATATATGTAAGATCTAAACTGAAGTGGATTCATTTAGGCATTTATCCATTGAGATATGAATACATTGGATTGCACCAAAAAATAAATGGTTTT